CTAGTAAACCAAAGTTATCGTTTAATAGCTATTTTGCTTCAATCTAACCTATGCAAAACAAAAATTGAAGATTTAGTTACGATTGGAAATAGACTTTTCTATCTTTATCCATGGATCCCTTACTTATACTTATTCAATTGGAAAGATTGATCCAATTCCAAATTCACAAAAATTATGTTTCGTAATTTCATAATCAAAATTTGAAATTTCTAATTGACCCTTGGATACAAATCACGAGAATGGATATTCTTCCTCGAATCTTTCATTTAGAGGTAAAGGATTCAAATGAGATCCTTTTAAGAAATAAAGTTTTTGATCAGAATATGAATGAAACTGAAGAACCCCTTAACTATTAAGAGGATTAATAGAACGAATCGCACTTTTACCACTAAACTATACCCGCTACAATACGATTATTGTATAGAAATGGGACTTTTGTCGAACAAGGGAATCGGATGTAATCGATATAGGACAGAAATAAAAAAAAAATCATGAAATGCAAATTAGAGCTTAGAGTATTGACGTGTTTGTTAGGAGTCCTAATGAAATTAGGAAAAGAGGACTTATTTTGTTTAAAAATAAAAAACGAAATTGAATAACTAAATAAAATAACAAGTTTGGTTCTTGAAGGAGTTTTGACAGATACGGCTCGACAAAACAATTTAAGCCATAACATAAAATGCATTGTGCAAAAAAAAACACATCGTTCTGTTTTTTCCTTTTTTCGAGTATCTAGTAAAAGTGAATTAAATAAAAAAAAAGAAGAAGAAACAAAAGAATAATAAAGAATAAGAAATGACACTTTGATTCCATCTAAATCATTTTTTCTATGATTTGGCGGTATGGTTCATTGGAACAAAAAAAGGGCCCGGCTGGGTACTGACCAGACCAGGCCGTGAAAATAAAAAAAACGGCCTTTTGTAATTTTGTAAAGAGATATTCTTTATTTTTTTCTATTTTGATTCGAGATATCTCTTTCGAGGCCATTCTTTTTTTTTTTATTTTTCATTTTATAGAATTATAGAAATAAAAAATGGAATTGCTGATAAAAGTTGTATCCATCTGTATAATACAATACAAAATACAATAAAAAGATATATAAGCTCTATAATAAAGTTAAAGTAAAGAGGGGCCTTTTTTTCAAGCATTATCTTTTGTGTAATGTAACATAGTAATTATTATTATTTTTTTTTTTTCAATTAGGAGAGATGGCTGAGTGGATTAAAGCGTCGGATTGCTAATCCGTTGTACGAGCTATTCGTACCGAGGGTTCGAATCCCTCTCTTTCCGTTTCCGTCGCTGACTGGGTATCTTTCAAATTCGAATTTAGCGAACCCTTTTGCTTTTTTTATTTGACTAGTTAAAGATGTAGAATAGATAAAATCAAATCCTAAAAACATTTCTAAGAATAAAGTAAAGATAAATTTCTTATTTTTTAGTCTTCACGTCCAGGATTACGCCCTGGATCATTAGATAGGAACCCGAAGATGAAGAGAGAAACAAAGAATATAACTACGGTGTAAACAAAGAGTTTGAGAGTAAGCATTACACAATCTCCAAATTTTTTTTGGGGGGGGAAAAAGAGAATAGATTCTCTATTTTTATACTACATATCCTATTTTGACACCAAGAAATGAAACGGTTTTTCAAATCGATAGAAATACAAAAGAGTTTTTATTTTTCGAAATTAACACAATTCGACTTCGATATTGTGGCGGACTCTAATAGGGTCTTTCAGTGAAAAAAGGGTCAGAATCGTGAAATGGGGAAATCTAAATTTATCGTGTCTGCCCAAGAATTTTACTGTTTTACTTGAGGGTTCATTCAAATTGGAAGACTCATCTGGTCTTATCAATTGTTAGAATTTTTTTTTCTCGAGCTTGAATAAATCATGAATTTTTCTCAGACACTATTAACGATCTTATCGAAAACTTACAGCAGCTTGCCAAACAAAGGCTAAGAGAAAAAAGAGAAGAGGTATTACTGGCATAACATCTACAATTGGATTCAAAAAAGCGTACGCCTCGGGTAATTTGCCGAATAAAAAACTACTCGAATAAAGGGCAGAATTAAGAAAGATATAGATCAAACTAAAGGTATTAAGCATAACAAACATTTTGTTCTTGGAGATAATTGTATTTTGATTGAGTTAAAAATATGTTATTGATATAAGCTAAAAATGACGAAAAGAAAGTAAGGTAGACAAAAAAAATACTTCTTTGAACCGAACCAATCAAAACAAAAATCCTTCAATTCTCACAAGAGAATAGAAGAAATCATACTTTCATACAATATCTTAATTGAATTCTATGTAATGATCAATAAATGGAGTTTAATTCTGCATCTACTTGTTTCAAAATCTTAAAAAAAAATCTAATTTATTCCATAGAGATTTGGCCGGGAATTGACGAACAACCAATATTAGTGTTTATTAGTATCGAATAGAAAAGAAATTCAAATGGGGCGTGGCCAAGCGGTAAGGCAACGGGTTTTGGTCCCGCTATTCGGAGGTTCGAATCCTTCCGTCCCAGAGCGACCTCTTATATATATCCGAATATCAGACTCAAAATTACTTTTTTGAGCAACCTCTCTTTCAGAGTATAATTTTTTTAAGAGTCTAATTTTTGATAAAATGGACTTCTTGTTTCGAATTTTCAAAACTCTTCTCTGAATAAGATGTTTTTTCATAAATTGAATCGAGTTCAAATAATACGAAAATAAAACGGAATCCATTTGTGATCCAAGTAAGATGGCACCATAGATCACAAGAGTTTGAATTCAAAAAAAGTTGGATGGGCCCTCCCCCTCCCTTTCACTTTGATATGTAAGTGAGTGGCTTAAAAAATCCTTACATACCCTACCTCCGTGAATTTGCAAGGATACATTCTAAATCGAAATGCGAAAACCTCTATCTTTCTTATATTTTTTTTTAATAAGACAGCCCCAATTTTTTATTTCATTTCTTGAAATCGAAACAAGAGGGTATTCGTGGTACTGTTTGAATTCAATCAATGGAATTAAGTTTCTAAGACCGGTTTAGGGTAAAATAACAATTCTAGTAAAGAATGACGTAATCTGGACCCTTTTGGCTTTTTATCTATACAAAAGAGTCTAGCATCCCGTATGAAATAGGATCCTATTTTTATTTATGATTAATCATCCCCCAGAATGAATTGGGAGTGGGGTCCATACGAGTTAGTGAGCGGTGTAAGATCTCATAATCCATCGAGTTTCATATGGATGAATTTTCTTTGAGCTGGAGGTATTTGATGTTTGGCTCTAATTAATAATTGGAAATGGATTTAATCATAATTAATAATTGAGACGGGGTCCATTCATATATCTTCATCCTCTTATTTACTTTTTACTTTATTTTCTTTTTATTTTTATTCGTGTTCTTTTTTGTTTTATTTAGAAATAAAAAGAAATATTGCATTCATCCAATAAAATGAAAATCGAGGGTGAAATTCAATTCTTACTGAGGCTTCTTCCTCATAAATTAACTAACTATTCCTTTCATATCGAAGGAAAAAGGACTGGGTATTGACCGAAGCAATGACTATTCGTGATTCCATAATTGAATCAATTACATACCGGTTCAAAACTAGAAAAATGTTATGGTAAAACTTCGTTTGAAACGATGTGGTAGAAAGCAACGTGCGACTTGAAGGACACGATCCGCTGTGGATTTTTTTTTCATCCGCCATTTTAGATTGTAGATTATCTAGAAATGAATGGGCTCTTGGCTCGACATACTTTGTTCTGTTCTACTAGAATTCTCGTTTTTTGTTGGGGTGTAGTGTAAATAGGACATGATGGAGCTTGAGTAGAAAGTATTTGTTCATTTCGCAGGGGCAAGGATCTAGGGTTAATACCAATCAATAAGTTGTAACAAACTTCGTAAGTATATTTTCGATATATAAATTGAAAGAATCCGATTCGAGCAATTTTGAAATCCAAAACGACAGTTTGTTGGAATTGGTAAAACTCTTTCGATGAAAAGTGTATCATGCAGGAATCAATTGTTCGTATGATTCTTTGATAGAAAAAAATCGCAAAAAGGGGTGTGTTGCCGCCATTTTTGAAAACGAAAGATCACCGAAGTAATGTCTAAACCCAATGATTCAAGGCAAAGATAAAAAGGATCCCGGAACAAGGAAATACTGTTTTCAATTGTCTCAACAATTAGATCAGAATGGGAATTAAGAATCAAAAAATCGATTCGAAACGAGACAAACAAAAAATGGGTTAGAGACCACTCAAAAAAAGAAATCCCTAAAGATTTTCTTTTGGGCTATTTAAAAGTTATCCAACTTGAGTTATGAGAGTACGAATGCCTTTTTTTTTTGAAAAAGAAGGACTTAAATCACACAATTTCTAATCATTTTTTCTCGAGCCGTACGAGGAGAAAACTTCTTATACGTTTCTAGGGGGGGTATTGTTCATCTACATCTATCCCAATGAGCTGTTTATCGAATCGTTGCAATCGATGCTCGATCCCGAAGAGAGGGAAGAGATCTTCGGAAAGTGGGTTTTTATGATCCGATAAATAATCAAACCCATTTAAATCTTCCTGCTATTTTAGATTTCCTTGACAAGGGCGCTCAACCTACAGGAACGGTTCATGATATTTCAAAGAAGGCTGGGATTTTTAAGGAACTTCATCTTAATTAAACGAAATTGCATCGAGGATATAGAATAAAAAAAGAGGGTGTGGATGACTCCTATATAGTTTTGTATAACTTTTTCTTTACTACTCCCCCCTTTTTTGTTCTATTCATACCTATTTTTTATTCCTATTTAATATTGCTCCCATCAAGTATCATGTTCTGGAAGTATAAGGACAAAAAAAATAAGCAGAAGAACAAAAATCAATTTTATTGCTATAATTTTATTGATATAAGATGCATATAAAAAAGATCAAATGAATACAACGAACTAATTGGGTCGAGAAATTGAAAATTTACATTACTCGCAATCGAAACCGGGCGTTTTATAGTTTGTCGTTGTAAATCTATTAACAAATCACAAAACAAGGGATTCAACTTGTTTATTTTACTTATATTGATTGATTGAATCAATGTCAACCCGAGATTTCTTTTTTTTTTATTCTTTCAGCTATAGCTATGTATCCATTTGTATTTATGTATAGTAAATACGTAGTGCAAATCTAACACAAGTTCTTTCTTTTTCTTTTCGATTTTTTTTTTCAAAAGCATTTCTAAATTATTTCTTTTCTATATTATTTATTTATTTCATTTTATAATTTTTTTTTATTTTAATTAAATTAATAAATTCATTCTTTTTGTTTTCGCCATTTTCTTTTTTTAGATTCTTTTCTTACCATTAATATTCAACATTCAACGTCATATTGACAACAGCGTATCGAACAACTATAATTCGATCGTGGATAAGGATAAACGGATCCATTTCTCTCCGTACCTATTTATCTCCGTAACAGAGGTTTGGTTTTTTTCTTTACTTCATTCAAAATTAAAGTAATGGGTTCGCTGGATTCGCTGTTATACAAGAAGTCTTTTTTTTTTATGTTCCCAATCGATTCTAAATTTTGTTAGTCGATTTCTTGCTAATTTAATATTTTGATTCCGTTGTGCAATTTCATTTCTTTTCTTTTATTTCTTTTTTATTCCGATTGTATCCACCCATTCGAATTATTCGGGTTGCTAACTCAACGGTAGAGTACTCGGCTTTTAAGTGCGGCTAGCATCCTTTACACATTTATATGAAACAAAGGATTCGTCCATACCATCGGGGGAGTTTGTAAGACCACGACTGATCCTGAAAGGAATGAATGGAAAAACCAGCATGTCGTATCAACGGAAAAATACTTTATTCTGATTCAATGGCTTCAAAATAGGGTTTGAATTGTTGGAGGAGAACAAAAAATTGAATTCAAAGTTGGGTCGAGTGAATAAATGGATAGAGCCTTATGGTTCCAATTCTCGGGAAATAAAAAGGAACGAGCTTCTCTTCTGAATTCAATTTGAATAATTCCCCGATCTAATTAAACGTTAAAAAGATATTAGTTCCTAATGCGGGGAAGGGGTTTTCCGTGAGTCGATTAGCGATTTTTTTAATGAGTCCTAACTATGAGTTTGTCCCTATTATGGGTTGGAGATGAATGTGTAGAAGAAGCAGTATATTGATAAAGATATTTTGTTTTCCAAAATCAAAAGAGCGGTTGGATTGCAAAAATAAAGGATTTCTAACCACCTATTTATACTATAACAAACAGAAACAAATTCAAAAATGAGAAAATCGAGAATCCGGTAATGAGTTTACCCGTTTCCAAGGTATCCATTTTTTTTTTTACTACAATACTTTGTTTTGACTGTATCGCACTATGTATCATTTGATAACCCAATGTATCATTTGATAATCCAATAAATACCTTACCCTTTGTTGCAATCTAATTTCAAATGAAAGAATATCAAATCCATTTAGAACTAGATAGATCTCAGCAACACAACTTCCTATACCCACTTCTTTTTCGAGAGTATATTTATGCACTTGCTCATGATCACGGTTTAAATAGATCGACGATTCCGTTGGAAAATGGGGGTTATGACAATAAATCTAGTTCACTCAGTGTGAAACGTTTAATTAGTCGGACGTATCAACGGATTCATTTGAGTATTTATGCTAAGGATTCTAATCAAAATCAATTTATTGGACACAACAATAAATCTTATTCGCAAATGATATCGGAGGGATTTTCAGTCATTGTGGAAATTCCATTTTCCCTACGATTAGTAGCTTTCTTAGAAGGGAAAGAAAAAGAAATGGCGAAATCTCATAATTTCCAATCAATTCATTCAATATTTCCTTTTTTCGAGAACAATTTCTCACATTTACACTATGTCTTAGATGTACTAATACCCTACCCCATTCGCCCGGAAATCTTGGTTCGAACCTTTCGCTATTGGGTAAAAGATGCCTCTTCTTTACATTTATTGCGATTCTTTCTTCATGATTATTTTAATTGGAATTGTCTTATTACTTCAAAGAAATCAAATTCCATTTTTTCAACAAGTAATCCAAGATTTTTCTTGTTCCTATATAATTCTCATGTATATGAATATGAATCAATCTTCTTTTTTCTCCGTAACCAATCTTCTCATTTACGATCAACATCTTCCGGACTCCTTTTTGAGCGAATTTCTTTTTATGGAAAAGTAGAAGATCTTGTCCAAGTCTTTGTTAATGATTTTCAGGACAACTTATGGTTGTTCAAGCATCCTATCATGCATTATGTTAGATATCAAGGAAAATCCGTTCTGGCTTCAAAAGATATGCCTCTTCTGATGAATAAATGGAAATATTACCTTGTCAATTTATGGCAATGGCATTTTCACGTGTGGTCTCAACCCGGAAGGATTCATATAAACCACTTATACAAAGATTATATCGACTTTCTGGGCTATCTTTCCAGGGGGCGACTAAATACTTTGGTGGTGCGGAGTCAAATGCTAGAAAATG